AATCAAAGGAAAAATCCGAAAATGGATTTTTTGGGGGTGGCATAAAAAGAAATTATAGAAAGATAATGCAGATAATTTGTTTATCCGCATTATCTTTCTATATTCCTAATTCCTAAATAGGGAACCATCTATCAACAATCTAAAAGGGCGAATTCTTTCTTCCGCTAAATTCAACTGGACAAGGTAAATGTAAACTAAATAAAACGAATTTCGTGTTCTTTTCTTACCTTCGGATTATAACCAATAACGAATTTGCCGGGAATTTCGAAGCGAAAAAAACTCTTTATTCAATTTAATAAAAAATTGAATAAAGTCAAATTAAAAATTAAAGATTTAAGTTAGAAGACAAGAAAAAGAAAAAAAATATATAGAAGAAAAGAAGAAGAAAACAAGTGGATTAATATCCATCCATGTATTTCGTGCGGAAAAAAGTGCATTTAGTTAATTGTACACCCCCTGCATTTCACTTTATTCACTTTATTCTATATACTCACGTAGATATACTTAGTATAATTATATACGAATTAGAACAAATCTAAGCTATCTTTCTAAGAACAGAATATAGCAATAATAGGTAAAAAGATTAATATAAAAATAAGTAACAGGTACAAATATTGAATCGAGGTGCCCATTCTATGACAATTATCAACAACTTACCCCCTATTTTTGTGCCTTTAGTAGGCTTAGTCTTTCCAGCAATTGCAATGGCTTCTTTATCTCTTCATGTTCAAAAAAACAAGATTTTTTAAATCTGTTTTTAAATCTGATGGATCTGATGGGGGAAATTTCATGTATTTTTTTCAAGACTTAGAGACTTAGACTTGGATTATAACACGGATATCTATTCAGTATAATATTGTATAAAATGCGGCTTTCTTCAAACATATCAAACATAAATGAAAGTTAAAGGGTTCTTGTGCAAACGTAAATATGATATATCAGTAAATTGGCTAATTGAAAAGAAATTGAAATTGGGGCGTATGCCTGAACTAAATGTAAAACCCATGGGGCTATATATGTGTAAATAGGAGATTTTATGGGGAAGCTACTATTATTTTAGATCTAAGTCTAGATCTAAGGAATTTATCCTAAAGATTCACATAAGAATATTGAGAGTTGGTGAAAATTACTTTGGAAAAAAAAGGAAAGTCAAATTGATTTGGGCAAGTCTCCCACTTCCAATAAAATACAACTGGATCTAGTATGAGTTGGCAATCAGAACATCTATGGATAGAACTTATAGTGGGGTCTCGAAAAAAAAGCAATTTCTGCTGGGCCTTTATACTTTTTTTAGGTTCATTGGGGTTTTTATTAGTCGGAATTTCCAGTTATCTTGACAGAAATTTGATATCTTTATTTCCGTCTCAACAAATAATTTTTTTTCCACAAGGGATCGTAATATCTTTCTATGGGATCGCCGGTCTATTTATTAGCTCTTATTTATGGTGCACAATTTCGTGGAATGTGGGTAGTGGTTATGATCGATTCGATAGAAAAGAGGGGATAGTGTGTATTTTTCGTTGGGGATTTCCTGGAAAAAATCGTCGCATCTTACTCCGATTCCTTATGAAAGATATTCAGTCGATCAGAATCGAAGTTAAAGAGGGTATTTATGCTCGACACGTCCTTTATATGGAAATCAGAGGCCAGGGTACCATTCCTTTGACTCGTACTGCTGAGCCACGAGAAATTGAGCAAAAGGCGGCGAAATTGGCCTATTTCTTGCGTGTACCAATTGAAGTATTTTGAAATGAACTGAAGAATAAACAATTTTTTTAGCGGGAGGTCAAGGTCAAAATCCGAAGTCAAGAGTCCTCTTTCGTATAGCATAATTTAACTGAGATTCTTTTAGAATACTAATGAATCAAAAACGGCTTATATTCTATATACGGAAAAATTCGAAAACAAAACCCTTTTTGCCCTTAATCCACAATTTTTTTTATGCGTATGTAAATTCCCTAAATTCAGTAAGAAAAAGAGTACCAAACAAATCTAAATAACGGGACTCATTTCATAGATAAAAAAAAGCATTTTGGAAAAAGATATAGAGAATAAGATATAGAAAAAGGGGATTCTATTTTTATTTTTATACTATTAGAAATTTATAGGTTTGAAGCCTTGTAATAAAAATTATGCTTGATACAAGACTTTAGATCGTATAGAGTTAACGAATGAAGTGGATTCATTAAAAATTCACAGATGAAAAAATGAAAAAAAAAGCATTTACCTCTATTTTCTATTTTACATCTATAGTATTTTTGCCCTGGTGGATCTCTTTTTTATTTAAAATAAGTCTGGAATCTTGGGTTATTTATTGGTGGAATACAAGTAAATCCGAAACTTTTTTCAATGATACTCAAGAAAAGAGTATTCTAGCAAAATTCATAGAATTAGAGGAACTCCTCCTCTTGGACGAAATGATAAAGGAATACCCGGAACCGCATCTACAGAAGTTTCGTATCGAAATCCAAAAAGAAACGATCGAATGGATCAAGATGCACAATGAGGATCGTATCCATACAATTTTGCGCTTCTCCACAAATCTAATCTGTTTCGTTATTCTAAGCGGTTATTATATTCTAGGTAAAGAAAAACTTATTATTCTTAATTCCTGGGTTCAAGAATTCCTATATAACTTAAATGACACAATAAAAGCCCTTTCGATTCTTTTTTTAAGCGACTTATGTATAGGATTCCATTCAACCCGCGGTTGGGAACTAATGATTGGCTCTGTCTACAAAGATTTTGGATTTACTCATAATGATCAAATTTTACCTGTCCTTGCTTCCATTCTTCCAGTCATTGTTGATACGATTTTTAAATATTGGGTCTTCTATTATTTAAATCGTATATCTCCGTCACTTGTAGTGATTTATCATTCAATGAGTGATTGAAATGAAAAAGGATCCGCTGATCCAAACAAATGGAATGTTTGTTATTTTGTCCATACCATAAGTAAAACATTCAAAATCTTACTGTATTATACACTTCTTTTCTCTATACATCCAAGAGATTCGGATTCCTCCTAGATTTTAGTAAAAATTTGTCAGTAAATAGCAGCTTGGTAGATAGGGAACTTGACTAGGAACCCACCTAATTTTATTGTAGAAATTTTGGGGATCAACGATTGGACCATGCAAACTAGAAAGACCCTTTCTTGGATAAAAGAAGAGATTACTCGCTCCATTTCCGTATCGCTCATCATATATATAATAACTCGGGCATCCATCTCAAATGCATATCCCATTTTTGCACAGCAGGGTTATGAAAATCCACGCGAAGCAACTGGCCGTATTGTATGCGCCAATTGTCATTTAGCCAATAAGCCCGTGAGTATTGAGGTTCCCCAAGCGGTACTTCCGGATACTGTATTTGAAGCAGTTGTTCGAATTCCTTATGATATGCAACTGAAACAAGTTCTTGCCAATGGTAAAAAAGGTGCCTTGAATGTGGGGGCCGTTCTTATTTTACCCGAGGGGTTTGAATTAGCCCCTCCCGATCGTATTTCGCCAGAGATGAAAGAAAAGATAGGTAATCTTTTTTTTCAGAGCTATCGCCCCACTAAAAAAAATATTCTTGTGATAGGCCCTGTTCCTGGTCAGAAATATAGTGAAATCACCTTCCCTATTATTTCTCCGGACCCTGCTACTAAGAAGGGTGTTCGCTTCTTAAAATATCCCATATATGTAGGCGGAAACCGGGGAAGGGGTCAGATTTATCCCGACGGGAGCAGGAGTAACAATACGGTTTATAATGCTACAGCAACAGGTATAGTAAGCAAAATCATACGAAAAGAAAAAGGGGGATACGAAATAATCATAATGGATGCGTCAGAGGGGCGTCAAGTGACGGATATTATACCCCCAGGACCAGAACTTCTTATTTCAGAAGGCGAATCCATCAAACTGGATCAACCATTAACAAGTAATCCCAATGTAGGTGGATTTGGTCAGGGGGATGCGGAAATAGTACTTCAAGACCCATTACGTGTCCAAGGCCTTTTGTTCTTTTTGGCATCTGTTATTTTAGCACAAATCTTTTTGGTTCTTAAAAAGAAACAGTTTGAAAAGGTTCAATTATCCGAAATGAATTTTTAGATCTACGGATTTATCAACATCAAGTTCTTCAAAAGAAGAAAATTTTTGTTGAAAGTTATGTATGATCAAAAAATTGTGTAAAGCCTTTTGCTTTTTTTGTTTATATTCTTTTTAGATCGGTTTGGAGGAATTCTTTTTACTTGTACCGCGTTTCTAGTCATATTATTTAGACTTTCTTTCATAGTCTTTATACTTTTTATTTAGACTTTATATTTTTATTTTCTATTAGTAATAATCTATTAGTAAATAAGAATAATAAGAAGAAGACTTTTTGACCTTCTCTTCTCCCCTCCTTTTTTGAATTTCCATTGGAATGGTGCAATTCTGTCACTATTGTCAGATTTCACTGTCATAGAATACATTAATAGCTTTTCTATTCTAATAGAATCAAATTCGACTACATATACATACTAAATAAGTAAGCGTAGAAGCAAAGGCTAAATGTGGGGAACACCGGATTCTAGGAGATATTTTTCTATTTGTCTTTCGAGTCTTCGACACAAGAAAGGGATGTGGAAAATTCCCTTTCTTGTGTCGAAATACAAATTATTCTTGATCCCGTCCGTCAAAGATTTTTATTCTTATTTTCGATTTTTCCAGTTTATCATAACCTATCTGTCTTTCGATTTTTATTTTATACGTATAATTAAAGTAAAAGTAGTGGACAAACAAAAAAGGACAAACAAAAAAGAAAGGGGAATTTCTTGAGCAAAGCAAATAGAACTTCTTCAATGAACTTCTACAAAGATTTTGAAATACTAAAATTTAGAATCAATCTTTATAATAAAATAAATAGGGTATAAATAGAATAATAATAATTAAGGCTTTATGAATAATAATAATTAAGGCTTTATTAGTATAATAGTATAAGTCTACAATTGGCATGATATCGGAGCGGCAGAA